GACAGACCCATTTTCTGTATTATCAATAGAATCCATTATAACAAGTCGCACACTCATATTCCAGAAATACAGAAAGAAAGAAATTCCACGATCGAACTACCAAAATAAAATAACATAAAAATAGCATAAAATGGGCTAAAAAAACGAGACCCAAATGCTTCACTTTGTATTGAAAAGCTAGAATTTAGTGATTCTTGTAAATCTAATTCATTGAAATTCCATCCAGTAAAACGGAAGAATTATAAATCTCCAAAATAATAGATAGGAATACCGCAAATAAAGCCATTGCGACACCCATCAAAGGAGTAGTTCCCCACCCCGGAGCTACTTTACCATATTCCGAATTCAATGGTTTCAATAAATCCCCTACAATAGTTCGTCTTGGACCAGATCTAGAACTACCCTCAACGCTTTGTGTAGCCATAAATCCTATTTTGTATTAACTGAGATCTGTTGACTTTGTATACCATTCCGTTGTAAATAAATGATCTTATCATAGATCCATTGTGGTCTGGAAATTCTTATTTTATTATTATTATATAATAATGGAAACAGCAACTCTAGTCGCCATCTCTATATCTGGTTTACTTGTAAGTTTTACTGGGTATGCCTTATATACTGCTTTTGGGCAACCCTCTCAACAACTAAGAGATCCATTCGAGGAACACGGGGACTAGTTGAAGTAATGAGCCTCCCAATCTTGTGAGGCTCATTACTTCAATTAAGATAATGAAAAATCATTTCATCTTTTTAGTTGGAACTTTAGGCGGTTCTCGAAAAAAGATAGCGAAAAAAATTATTCCTAGAGTCGATACTAAGAGGAATGTATAAACTAATGCTTCCATAGATTCAATCGTGGTTTACAATTATAGCTTCCATACCTGTTTATTTAGAGCGTTCCCGGATAAAAAAGAGCAAGAGTCAAAGCAAAGAAAAGGCGGCGATTCAAATCAAGACCAGTACCCTATGTCAAATTACAAAAAGAAAATAGAGACGAAAAATCAGAGATTAATGTTGTATCAAACTACTTGTCTTCTTGTAGTTGGATCTCCAAGCTTTTGGAATGCTCCAAATTCCACCTGAGCGTCTAAATCTGGATCAATACCAGCAAAAACATCTCTGAACAAGGTTCGAGCGCCATGCCAAATGTGTCCGAAGAAGAAGAGCAGGGCAAACGAAGCATGTCCAAAAGTAAACCAACCCCTTGGACTGCTACGAAAAACACCATCGGATTTCAAAGTAGCACGATCTAATTCAAAAATTTCACCCAACTGTGCACGTCTAGCATATTTTTTCACAGTAGCAGGATCGCTATAACTGACTCCATTTAGTTCGCCACCATAGAACTCAACAGTTACACCTACTTGTTCAACACTATACTTCGATTCTGCCCTTCGAAAAGGAACATCGGCTCTAACAATTCCGTCTCCGTCTACCAAAACAACTGGAAATGTTTCAAAAAAAGTAGGCATACGACGTACAAAAAGCTCACGACCTTCTTTATCTCTAAATATAGGATGTCCTAACCACCCAATAGCTATTCCATCCCCGTTGTCCATTGAACCTGCTCTGAACAATCCACCTTTTGCCGGATTATTTCCGATGTAATCATAAAAAGCTAATTTTTCAGGAATTTTAGACCAAGCTTCAGATAAGCTTTGATTTTCAGCCAGCCCAGCACTAACTCTTCGATATATTTCTTGCTGGAAATATCCTTGATCCCATTGATAACGAGTGGGACCAAATAATTCAATGGGGGTAGTTGCTGAACCATACCACATAGTTCCAGCAACAACAAAAGCTGCAAAAAAGACAGCAGCGATACTACTGGAAAGCACGGTTTCAATATTTCCCATACGTAATCCTTTGTATAGACGTTGGGGCGGGCGGACACTAAGATGGAATAGACCCGCCAATATGCCCAATGTCCCTGCTGCAATATGATGAGAGGCTATTCCTCCCGGAACAAAAGGATCAAAACCTTCCACACCCCACGCTGGATTTACAGATTGTACTTTTCCGGTTAGTCCATAAGGATCGGACACCCATATTCCAGGACCATACAATCCTGTTACATGAAAAGCGCCAAACCCAAAACAAGCCACCCCTGAGAGAAATAAATGAATTCCAAAGATCTTGGGCAAATCTAAAGAAGGTTTTCCTGTACGTTCATCACAAAATATTTCTAGATCCCAATACACCCAATGCCAGATAGCTGCCAAGAAGCACAAGCCAGAAAACACAATATGCGCTCCAGCCACACCTTCATAACTCCAAATACCCGGATTCGTTATAGTTCCTCCTGTAATACTCCAACCACCCCATGAATTGGTTATTCCTAAACGAGTCATGAAGGGTATAACGAACATACCTTGTCTCCACATTGGATCGAGAACGGGGTCAGAAGGATCAAAAACTGCTAATTCATATAGAGCCATCGAGCCGGCCCAACCAGCAACCAAAGCTGTATGCATTATATGGACAGCCAGCAAACGACCGGGATCATTCAATACGACGGTATGAACACGATACCAAGGCAAACCCATGGAATACCCCCTTATCAAGTAAAGATAGAAACTATGTAACTTTATCGCACTGGAAAAAACTATGTTATGGAACTCCCTTTTTTCAGTGGATTCTCTCGGAGAAAGGATTCCATTTATTTTTTAGTATTTTAGTCATAATGTCACAATTCTGTTTGTAGGAACAAAGAGAAGCAGATCTATTCTATACCAGATAAGTACCAATACGCAATGGTAGGTTTACTCCATTTTAGATGAGCGAATGCATACAGATTTGTTCATCATTCAAAAAGCCTATTCGTAAGAATTTTACTTAATTCATTTTGTCTTCTTTTTTTTTTTTTTTATGTTATGAACTTATCGAATCCGCGCAAAGCAAATAAAACATAAAAATAAAGAAAATAGAAAAAATAAAAAAAGCCAAATATTATTAAGACAATAAATTCATTGTTACGCTTTCACATCAAAGTGAAATAGAGTACTTCATTTTTTTTTTTATTTCATTTAATGCCTATTGGTGTTCCAAAAGTCCCTTTTCGAAATCCCGGGGAGGATAGTTCAAATTGGATTGACGTATAGTGCGACTTGTCAGAGACATTGGGTCATTATGGGATTTCCCCGTTCTCTACCCCGATCGAGATATCCTCTGTTTCGCCAAAGAAGAATTGATTAAATCATCAAAAATTTAGAGCGTGAAGTGGCAATGAAGTGCAATTAGATCTATGCTTTGGAGGTATTCAGATTAATATTATCAATTAGAATAATTTATGGTTAGCTTGTTTGGACCAATAAAATAAAGTATCCAGGCTCCGCTTAGAAAAACCCAATTAGTACTATATCCATGATTACTATTTATATCATATTCTATTTCTAAATTAGAAATAGGAGTAATTTCAAACTGCTAATCATAATCAATCGAATAATTTGATAAATACGTCAAATATTTTGTGGAAGGCGTGAAATGAATTGAAAAAAAAAGGAAGTTGTAACAAAAAGACGCGGTATTGGGGACATTTGCCCTATATGTGCAAATCAAAATCGGGCAGATCTTTACTCGGAGTAGAGCACAAACCTAAAAGAATTAAAGAAGCCCACTCAGGAACAAGAGAATGTCATCGTGATTTGAATTGGATCCCGATGAAAGAATACATCAATGAGAAGTTAGTTTGATAAGTTTAATTAATTTTTTTTATTTATAGGTAAACGGGTAAAAAAAACCATCTTTCTTGAAAAATGGAGGAAAAGTTCCTTCGTTATTCGTTAAAAGAGAAGTTAGAAAGTACTCACTATCAAAAAAAGAAGGCTGGGATCTACATATTGATTCTTTTTTTTTCGCGATTTTTGATGAACCGTATGCATCAAAAGGTGCATGTACGGCTCCTAAGGGATAGAATTTGATCCTAATCAACCGACTTTATCGAGAAAGATTACTTTTTTTAGGTCAAGATATTGATAGTGAGATCTCGAATCAACTTATTGGTCTTATGGTATATCTCAGTACAGAAAGTGAGATCAAAGATTTGTATTTATTTATAAACTCTCCTGGCGGATGGGTAATACCCGGAATAGCTATTTATGATACTATGCAATTTGTGCGACCAGATGTACAAACAGTATGTATGGGATTAGCCGCTTCAATGGGATCTTTTATCCTGGTCGGAGGAAAAATTACCAAACGTCTAGCATTCCCTCACGCTTGGCGCCAATGGGTTTTTTTTTTTATTTTATTTGAAAGAAAAAAGAAAACTATGCCTTCGCCATATGAAATATGAATATTAAGTAATAATAGCATGGCATTTCGAATTCAATATAAGAATTTTTTTATTTCGTTTTAACATTAGATTATGTATTGAAAGAGTAGTATGAGATATTAAGGGTATTTCCGATTTTTTCTTATTTAGCGGGAGCCTATTTCAGTGTCACAAACTTTTTTTTTGTTTTCACACCAGAAAGTTCTTAATGCTATTTATATTATTATGAATTATGAAAGAGGACGAAAAAAAAAAAAAAAAAGAAACTTTGGGATTGCTAAATCACCGATGAAATAAAGCAACGGAGCCACCATAGTATTTTGTTTTTCTTAATTACTACCAAGGGAAGGGTGGTCATTGTATCATTTACCGACCTAGGCCTTGTAGACTCTCTATTTTTCTTCGGTAAAAGTGAATTCTCTTATAGAGCCGTATGCAATGCGCAAACAATGCCTGTACGGTTGTTCAATTCTATCTTTTTTTTTATTCTTTATCTCTTCTTCTTTATCTCTTCTCATGACCTTCTTATGCGAGATAAAGTAACCTTTTATTATCTTATATCATCAGGGTAATGATCCATCAACCTATTGCTGCTTTTTATGAAGCACAAATAGGAGAATTTGTCCTGGAAGCGGAAGAGCTACTGAAACTGCGCGAAATCCTCACAAGAGTTTATGCACAAAGAACAGGCAAACCCTTATGGGTTGTATCCGAAGACATGGAAAGGGATGTTTTTATGTCAGCAACAGAAGCCCAAGTTCATGGAATTGTTGATCTTGTAGCAGTTGCATAAAAAATAGCAGGAATTTCACACAAATCGCGATTTAAGATTTTAGTTTCTTACCGAGGTTTAATATTCTATTAATTTGAATTTTAATAATTAATAAAATATTAAAATAGAATATGAATATAGAAAGAATTCATAATCATCCGGTTAGGATCGATCTAAACCAGCCCATTATGCATACGATTCAACATGCCAACTATTAAACAACTTATTAGAAACACAAGACAGCCAATCAGAAATGTCACCAAATCCCCCGCTCTCGGGGGATGCCCTCAGCGCCGAGGGACATGTACTAGGGTGTATGTGCGACTCGTTCAGATTTCAAATTGTGGGTTGGGACAAAAGAAAGAATTTTTCCTATCCGTGATCAGTACCGATGAATAGGATAGAATGGAAGACTCCCCTTCACTAACTAAAACTAAAAAAAAAGATCTATAATATCCTTCTATTGTGTATCAAATTTATGGTTTCTATTGGTGCAAATTCAATTACCTCAATTTTCAATTGAAAATGCGAAAGAATTCCCCATTGGTAGCAAATGATTATCTGTTAAGCAGGGCAAATCTTATTTAAATTAAAAAGCCGAAAATTTATGCCTCTACTCTTGGAAGAACGGACTAACAAGGTCAGCTAATCAGCTAATCCGCATAATTAAATACCGTTACTGTAAAAATAGATCTCGTTGTGAAAGATCTACTACTGGGGAATTCATGGGTAGAGCCAAAAAGTGTGAACTGTACAAGTTAACAATAGCATTTTTTAAATCAAGTTAAATCAAGTAAGGGGCTCCGGTGTATAGAGAGGACCTCGCCGTTTAAGAAATAACCATAGAAACGATGGAACCCACTATTTCCTTTTCTATTTACTACTTATTACTACTTATTTTTATTTACTATGTTTTTGTTTGATACCTAGTACCAATAAAATTTCTTATTTCAAGGCGAAATGCTTATAAAAAAAAAAAAAAAAAGAAAAAATCGTGGTTGGGAAGGTTAGAGTAGCAAAAGCCGTTGGAATTATTATTTTATACATTGGAAGAATCCGTTTTGTTATTCTAGAAAAGGGAAAAAGAATAACTGAAAGAAAGGAAATCAATTAGTTATTTATCAAAGTTTCGTTTATTCAATGACTAGAATTAGACGAGGATATATAGCTCGGAGGCGTAGAACAAAAATTCGTTTATTCGCATCAAGCTTTCGTGGGGCTCATTCAAGACTTACTCGAACTATTATTCAACAAAAAATAAAAGCTTTGTTTTCGGCCTATCGGGATAGAGATAGGCACAAAAGAAATTTTCGGTGTTTGTGGGTCATTCGTATAAATGCAGCAATTCGCGAGAATGCAGCATCCTGTAGTTATAGTACATTAATAAACAATCTGTACAAGAGACAGTTGCTTCTTAATCGTAAGATACTTGCACAACTAGCTATATTAAATAGGAATTGCCTTTATCTGATTTCCAATGACATGATAAAATAAGGAGATTGGAGGGAATCCTTCGGAATGTTTGACATGGAATTCCTTAGAAAATGAATTCCGGGAAGGTAGAATAGAAATAAGTATGATAAAATATGATCATAATATGATCAAGTAGTCAAACTGAACAAAAACATTCAATAAAAAAATATTTATTCTTTTTACCTTACCCAATTCGTTTTTTTTTTATGACACGACAATCAAATCTGGATTCCTGGATTTTTCTCGAACAAAACATCAACCCACGTTTGAGTTCGGATTGGAATTTTGATTCAATTGAAGAGTAAGCCTATTTTTTTCTGGTTCTAAGACCTGTAGTTCTAGCGACTAACTCGTTTTTTTCAAATTGTCTTTCATTATTAAGAAAAGGTAATGAAGATAAAATACGAGCTTGTTTTATAGCAGTAGTAATTAATCGTTGTTGTTTTAAAGTCAATCTATTCACCCGTCTAGATAATATTTTTCCTTGTTCACTAATAAATCGACTAATTAAACTCATGTTTCTATAATCAATTCGATCCCCCGATCCAATCGGGGGCAAACGCCTACGAAGAGATCGCTTGGGCTTAAGAAAAAGTCGCTTGGATTTATCCATGGCTTGTTTATTTTATTCCTTATTTCGAGAATCCTATTTCCTTCGATCGGATCAAAAATGCTAATGATTTAGAATTAAGAAATAGGATTTTGCTTGTTTCTATTTAAATATATATTAACATATGATATGCTAATATATGTTAATATGTCATTTTTCATCTTCCTTGTAAAAGTGACACGCAGTTGATCGATTCCATCTATTTCTTTATCTCCCCGTGAATTGTATGTTTGTAACAATAGGGACAGAACTTTCTCAATTCCAATCGACTAGGCCCATTGTGTCGATTCTTTTGAGTAATATATCTAGAAATGCCTATTGATTTCTTATTAACACTGTTTCGAACACAACTGGTACATTCTAAAATAACCCTTATTCGGACGTCTTTACCATTGGCCATGAACCTCCTTTTGGTTTTTATTCACTCAACTCTTCTATTTTCCTATCCGAAACGAAGAAGAAAAAAGGAAAAAATAGAAGTTGCTAACTCGAAATCAAATTATGAAAGATTTTGTTGCAGCCAATATATTAAATATAGTAATAGTAAAAATAAGTAATACAATGATTTTAAATTCTATTTACATTAGAAGTTTAGATTAGAATAGAAAGTCTTTCTATTTTATTTAAACTTCTTGTATGATACTGTTGCCCTAACCGCATTTCTACTTCTGTTCTCTTAATTTAAATTTAATTAAAGTAAATTTAAAAGTAAATTTACTTGAAGCTTGAACCCAGTTCCGAGTTTCGCTGAGTTTGAATCCACTTTTATTCTTTCTCTTTTTCTAACTTATTCGAATAAGAAAAAAAAAGAGGGGGTAGTAGTCAGAGATATTTAATTGTATCTCTAATTTTCTTCACCCCCCCGTGTTAATAATTAGAATGAAAAAAAAGGGAATGTCAAAGCATCCGGGAAAAAACGATTGATCTCTATCAATAGACCTGCTAAAGACCCGAACCATAGAGTACTTATTACTGGTGCTACGGATAGATATGTTTTTAGATCTCGCATAAAAAAGCCTCCTTCTGTATTCTTTATTGTAATACATAATGGCAATACATATATGATCAGATGTATATATGTAGTTAAATTAAAGGACACTCACATTTGTTTTGTACGCGGAATTCCTAATTCAAATTGAGAAATGTACAATGATTTGATAGATAAGATTTTCCTTTTCTTTTTTTAAAAGAGGAAAATACGTCCCTTTCCGTCCGGGCATTCACGAAATTTACGGCGGGTTTCATATTTTTTTTTTTCATATGTATATAAGTTTATTATTATATGTTATATGAGACAAAAAAAAAAAAGAAGAAATGGCAAGATAAGTTGTGTATCTCAATGGAGAAAATGAAATAAGTATGTGGAAAACAAGACAGGGATTCTCTACAATGACATTGTAGACCAATTGAAAGGGATGTAGCGCAGCTTGGTAGCGCGTTTGTTTTGGGTACAAAATGTCACGGGTTCAAATCCTGTCATCCCTACCTTCGCTCTGAGCAATACAATAACAAGAGATCAATTGAGATCAATTAAAATTGGACATACCTAATTATAAATTAATATTATATTATATATATATTATTTATTATATTTATATATAATATAGTTTATATATGAGATAGTATAGTCATTCAAGATGTAGTGGAGTAAAATAAAAAAGAATCTTTTTACTTACAGCTTTCTTTTTTGTAATAAAAAAACGCTCTTAGTTCAGTTCGGTAGAACATGGGTCTCCAAAACCCAATGTCGTAGGTTCAAATCCTACAGAGCGTGATTCCGTTCTTGTTTTGTTAAGTCAAAAATTTTAGGGAAAAACTTGAACAACAATCTTAATTTGACCTCCTGTGGATTAAAAAAAGGAGGAGGTAAAAAAAAAAAAGGTATTCATTAATCAAAGATCCAACTGGTCACCACGTCTGTATTGTAAATAAGCAGTTACGAATAATCCAGCCAAGGTAATAGGAATTAGACCTAAGACGATTCCAAATAGAAAAACTTCAATCATTTCAATTTGTTTGAAAAGAGAAAAAGGGAGGTAATATCTATCCTTAAATATTAATCCATATTGCTCATAAATCTCAATAACCAAGAATTAGAAATTGACACGGTAAGGGAGAAAATAGATGGAATACTGCAAAAAAATTCTTTTTTTTTTTTTGAATTGTTCATTCAATTAATTTCAAATAAGTCGTATCTTGCTCAGACTAATAAATAGAACTAAAGTTATAGTTAAAGCTACTAACAGAAAACCGAAATAACTAGTTATAGTGGGCATGAAGGAACTAAATAAACTCTTTTTTTTTATCCATATATTTGTAAAGCACTTTCCTAAATTCAATTTTTGAAAGATACGAAGATAAGCAAAAATACCAATTGAAAGTTTTTTATTTATTAATCATTTATCAATCATTATCATTATAGATTATAGACAGCACTAGCAAAAATAGAGCAATATAAGTAGAAAAAGAAATCAACTCATCATCTAAAACATCTACCTATCCTATCTCCGAATCAAAAGATTCATTGGACAACTCTTGAGAAATAAAAGAACAAATTAAATTGAAATATTAAATAAATATTAAAATAATAATATATTAGAAGAACTGTGTTGTATAACTTCATTCAAAGAAAGTTTCTTTGAATCAAATCACTACGGAAATCGCTATGGAATAAAATTGGAAAATCATTTCTATGTTGATCACTTATTTTAGTTTATTTCTTTATTATTTATTTGTATCGAATCCATTTTTTTTTCTTTCCATATTAAAAAAAAAAAAACCTCTTTGTAGTTTAATTAAGTATCAAGAAAAACCTTTTGCATCGAATACAAGAACAAGAATACAGACATTCCGAATATTGATTATTACAATT